TATCGATGCATTTCAAGATGAACAAGAATTCAACCGGTTCTATTAACTAGAATATAAACAGTACGCAACTAACAAGTGTGGAACAAAGAAATCAAATAAATAGAGTTTATTGTTAGAATATATTGACAAAAAATTTTCTATTTTGATAGAATTGAAACACGCAACAACGTTTTATTTTTATTACTATGCTAGTTCGAACGATGCTAGTTCGAACGATTTATTACTGACGAGCCATAGCAATTGCACCTATCAAAGCAACTAAAAGAATTATGGAAATGAGTTCAAATGGAAGGAAAAAATCTGTTGATAAATGAATCCCAATTTGTTGACTATTACTTAAAAAATCTTGTTCTATAATCTGGTTTGATCTTGTAGTCCAAATAATACCGTACCATGACGTATCTGTAATAATAGTAATTAGTGAAGCAAAAATACTTGCACAAACCATCGCAGTCACCCCATCCCCAACGGTCCAAAGAGTCAAATCGTTGTAAGATGCTGAACCATTCATAAACATCACAGCAAATATGATTAAAACATTTATAGCTCCCACGTAAATAAGGAGCTGTGCGGCCGCTATAAAATGGGAGTTTGATGAAATATATAATAAAGATATACAAACAAGAACCAATCCCAATGAAAAGGCAGAATAAATTGTATTAGTAAGTAATACCACCCCTAAACCTCCTAATATAATAACCAATCCTAGAAAGACTAAAAGAAAATCATGTATTGATCCGGGTAAATCCATTTTATGTAAAATAAGAAATAAATAAAAAATCTTTCATGATCTTATTGACCTGACCAGGAAATGGACCCTATTTTTTTATGATATGTTTTTATGAATTTAATTCTAAATGCTAAGAAATTCTAATGAGTGTGGATTGATGTGTATCCAATAATTGAATCAATCTCGTTTTTTATCAGAATAATAAATTAAAAATGGGAGCTATATATGTTAAAAAAATTACTGATAGATGATATATCACTCGATTTTAACTCCAAATGACGCCTCGATTCTCATCAACTAATTATTGGGATTTCTATTGTAGTTATTGACCAAGGAAAAATAAAACTCAAATTTTTTAATCATGGGGTTGACGTATTTTTTCTTTGAGGCGAATTCAAAATTGTTCTAATTGTGTAATCGTCAATTACTGGCATTGGTAAACGACCCAAAGCTATTTGATTATAATTCAATTCGTGACGATCATAAGTAGAAAGTTCATATTCTTCAGTCATTGATAAACAATTTGTTGGACAATACTCAACGCAATTACCACAAAAAATACAGATTCCGAAATCAATACTGTAATTAAGCAATCGTTTCTTTCTAATATTCGTTTCCAATTTCCAATCCACAACAGGTAAATCTATAGGACATACACGAACACATACTTCACAAGCAATGCATTTATCAAATTCAAAGTGGATTCGACCGCGGAAACGTTCCGATGTGATTAATTTTTCATAAGGATATTGAATAGTTACAGGTAAACGATTTGCGTGCGATAAGGTAATCATAAAACTTTGACCAATGTACCTTGCAGCTCGGACTGTTTGTTGACCATAATTCATGAACCCGGTTACCATGGGGAACATATCGTGAATATATCGAATTTATTTTTCTCTTGTTTGGGACAGGTCGTGATAGTGTATTTACAGTGCAAGGAGTTGGGAAGAAGTTGTTAATAATAGATTACCTAGAGAAATAGGTAAAAGAAATTTCCATCCAAGGTTTAATAATTGGTCCATTCTTAACCTAGGTAAAGTCCATCTTGTTGTGATAGGAATAAACAAGAACAAATATGTTTTAGCTAATGTAATAAAGAGAAAAATTGTGGTTCCAAAGACGCCACCTACTTTATTTATTTCAAATAGTTCAGGAATAAACATGTACGGAATAGAGAGATTCCACCCACCCAAGTAAAGAACTGTTACAAACAATGAAGAAACTAGTAGATTTAGATAAGAAGCAACATAAAATAAACCAAATTTGATACCAGAATATTCAGTTTGATAACCCGCTACTAATTCTTCCTCTGCTTCTGGTAAGTCAAAGGGTAATCTCTCACATTCTGCTAGGGAGGAAATTATAAAAACGATAAACCCGATAGGTTGACGCCACAAATTCCATCCCCAAAACCCATATTTTGCCTGTGCCTCAACTATATCAACTGTACTTGAACTGTTAGATAATTATAGTCGGTGATAACATCACTGTTCCCATCGCTATTACAGAACCGTACATGAGATTTTCACCTCATACGGCTCCTCCAGGACCACAAAGAAATCTAAGGACCGGATCGGCATTCTTTATGGCGATATGTTCTAGATCGAGTAAAAATCTATTGAGAGGTCCCGAATTAGACCAATGTAATTCTGTCTGCTATAATAAAACAAAAAAAGTACTTCTGAATTGATCTCATCCTTTAATAATTTAGAATGTTTTTTGAGTAATAACTTAAACCTTCAATAAAATACTCCTTCTATAAATATTCATAGATATTTGAACCCAGCTTTTTCAATTACGAAAAAGAATTAGATATTACATTAGTTCATAAATAATGCCAAGAATTTGCTTTCTATATAAATTAAAGAATAAAGATCTTTCTCTCTCTTTTTTTATTCATTTTTTATTGTAATTGCAGTCTTTCTACTTTTTCGTTCCTATTCTTGTTTCTAAAAAGTGGATTCAAAAAAAGTAAAGGATTATTTCGTTCTTGATAGTAATTTCTTTAATCGGTGGATAGGAGCATACTCTGGATCGGAATCATGGGGAGTACTACCTGATCATTTCTACTAACGTAAAGCCCCAATTGGTCTTCCTTTTATGCGGAAACGGCCCTTTGTATAATTTACATAATCTCTATTACTAATCCCTTGTGTAATTTGGTGTTTCTAACCATCCACTCATTTTTGCCCAATCGCCTGTTATGGTAGTCGGGTAATATAGCCAAACGCTAATGAAAACCCCATACAGTTGATCTTGTGAACCCGCTTCAAGCCATGATGCCCAACCAACCAATCTTGGGGTAAACAGTCTCTACTGCTTATATTTACTTTTGCTTAATCCTGGTACATAGGAAATGAGACTCGACTTCTTACTGCAAACTTATAAGCTGTTTTTTTTCACTCATAGAACTATCTGATTTAGTTCATCAACACTAACGATGAACAAAAAACGGAGACTATCTATTCAACGCTTTCCGCGAAAGAACGGAAATAGTCAAAAGTTTATGTCTCAACGAATCACACGTAGAGATATTGATAACACGCATAGAGTTAATGGTATTTCATAACTAATGGATTGAGCAGCTGCTCGTAAACCACCTAAAAAGGAATATTTATTATTTGATCCATATCCTGATATAAGAAGTCCAATAGGAGCAATACTTGAAATAGCGATCCATAAAAAAACCCCGATATTTATATCAGCTAGGATAAGATGATAACCAAAAGGAATTACTGAATAACTTAGTAAAATTGATATGACCGCTACCGATGGTCCGATACTGAATAAACCACTATCTCCTCTAGATGGAATAATATTTTCTTTAACAAGTAGTTTTGTCCCATCTGCTATAGCTTGGAGAATTCCTAAAGGGCCGGCATATTCAGGTCCAATACGTTGTTGTATCCCTGCGGATAGTTCTCTTTCTAACCACACAATTACTAGTACACCTATTGTTATTCCCAATACAAGAGTCAAAATAGTTATAAACATCCATATGATCCCATAGATCTCCTTTAAAGACTCCAATCTGTAAAAAGAATTGATATCTTGTATTTCTGTTCTATCAATTATCATTTCAACGGTCAACTTCTCCCATAATGATATCTATACTACCTAGTATCGTCATAATATCAGCCAATTTCATTCTTTTAACTAACTGAGGAAGAATTTGCAAATTGATAAAACCTGGCGGTCGTATTTTCCATCGCCAAGGAAAAACACTTTGATCTCCTATCAAAAAAATGCCCAACTCTCCCTTTGGTGCTTCGATTCTCGCATAAAGTTCTTGTTTCGACAATTCAAAAGTGGGCGAAGGCTTTTTACTAATGAATCGATATTCAAAATCATTCCATTTTGGATCCCTTACTATATCAAAGCATCGGTTTTCTAAATTCTCATAGGGCCCTCCTGGAATTCCTTCCAGAGCCTGTTGAATAATTTTTATAGATTCCGTCATTTCGCCGATTCGTACTAAATAACGAGCTAACGAATCCCCTTCTTTTTGCCATTTGATTTCCCAATTAAATTCGTCATAACACTCATAATGATCAACTTTACGAAGATCCCACTTTATTCCGGAAGCTCGTAGCATTGGTCCTGATAAACCCCAATTAATTGCTTCCTCTCCGCTAATAATCCCTACTCCCTCAACTCGGTCTAAAAAAATAGGATTTCGTGTAATAAGGTTTTGATATTCAGCAACCCCTGTTAAAAAATAATCACAGAAATCTAAACATTTATCTATCCAGCCATGGGGTAGATCAACAGCGACTCCTCCGATACGAAAATAATTATGCATCATTCTCATACCAGTGGCAGCTTCGAATAGATCATATACTAATTCTCTTTCTTTGAAAATATAGAAGAAAGGGGTTTGTGCCCCAATATCGGCCATAAAAGGTCCGAGCCATAACAAATGAGAAGCTATACGACTCAACTCCAACATAATTACTCTGATATAGCTGGCTCTTTTCGGTACTTGAATATTTCCTAACTGCTCTGGTGCATTTACGGTTATCGCTTCTGTGAACATAGTAGCTAAATAATCCCACCTTGTTACATAAGGCAAATATTGTATAATTGTTCGGTTTTCTGCTATTTTTTCCATTCCTCTGTGTAAATAACCCAATATTGGTTCACAGTCAATAACATCTTCACCATCTAGAGTAATGATGAGTCGAAGAACACCATGCATTGATGGGTGCTGAGGACCCATATTTACTATCATGAGGTCTTTTTTTGTAGCTGGTACATTCATAGGTTTTTCCCCGATTGATTCTTCCACGAATTGCCGAAAATAATAAAAATTCAAGATCGAACATCAAATAATTAAAGTTCTTTAAAATTTAAATTAGTGAGTTTTTGGCTCACGAATTTCCAACCGACCAATTAATTCTTTATAACGTACTCGATTTTTCTTTGACAAATAAGCTAGTAATTGTTGACGTTTTCCCAGAATTTTACGTAAACCTCTCTGAGATAAATAGTCTTTTCTGTGCAATTCCAAATGTGAAGTAAGTCGTCGTATCTTATTAGTGAAACTTAATACTTGAAATTCAACAGACCCCGGGTTTTCTTCTTTTTTTTCTTGGAAAAAAACTGAAATGAATGAATTTTTTACCATAAAACGTAAATTGCTCCCCCTTTTATTGTTTAAAGATATTTTTTTATTGTTAATTTTACTGATCAGAAATAATAAAAAAGAATAATGCTAACCATTTGAATCGGGTATACTAAATTAAGTTATCTACTCTTAATTTTCTCAAAAAAAAATGAGTCACTGATTAATCCAATTTGAAATTGGAATAGAAAAGTTACAGTTCAAAAAAAAATTCCGTTGATTTTTTTATTTATAGATCGAATTATCATGGAATGTAAGATACTACATGTATGTATTAGTTTGCTTTGAAATATTAGATATGTTACCTGATATCTGATATCTAGCAAAAATTTATCGTCGTCTATTTTAAAATTGTGGATACATATGTAGCCTTAACACACTGAAACTACTGCTATTAGTGGTATCAAACCAATAGCGATTCATACAAGCTAAATCTTCTAATCGATAAGTGGGCCACAGAAAGAACTTTAATTTTTTTAATTTATTTTTATCTATATCAAGACTTGGGTTTGTATCCAAAAATTTAACACAGTTTTTTACGTTCGTTCCATCCCAAAGTATGGGATTTAGACCCGCACCCTTCCCTTTTCTTGAATTGAATGAAATTACAATTCTCAATTCTCTCCGACGTCTCGGTGATAAAATATTTTCGGGAACGAGCAAAGCATAATCGTTTTTATCTCTATTTCCAGTTATTTTTTGATGTCTTGTAAGGGATTTAAAAAAATTATTTTTATCACCATATCTTTGATTAATGCGATCTTTATTCTTATGAACCAATGAAATACTTATGCTTTGATATCTAATAAATTGTCCATTCGTTTTGACAGACAGACGAACCGGTTCGATGCTAACCCCCCCTCCTTTCACCAATTCGGGAATATGGACATCCTTGTGACTCAGCATTATATTGAAAAGCATTTCGCCTCGTTGCAGAGAGGATATAAAAACTTTTCGCGGACTTCTCAGTCTAAGCAGGAGACAATATACCTTGATATTATTGATTAGTTGTTGATTAAAAAAAGAATCATTTCTAAATTGAATAAGCAAATTATTTTGTAGGAAAAAATCTAATTCTGTTTCTGTAGCGCTTGTGTTTTGCTTTTTATTTGTATGGTTTTTTATGACTGATCCCGCATAATCTTCTTCAATATATTTTTTTTCATTGATGTTTTTATTTGTACTAATCGGTGCATTTCCATGAAAAAAAAAAAAAAGTAATTTTATGGGTATGACCCAGGGTTTTATTTTATATGAATTATAAAGTAACATAACTTCTGGGAAGAACCAAAGTTCAAAATCGGATATGGCCTTGCTTTGTATTTCTTCATTCATTCCCATCCAACCAAATTGTTTTTTATTGAAGGGGTTGATGTCTTCATGAATTGTGAGATAAAAAGGATATTTCTTATACATTTTATCAACTTTTTGATCGTGACTAGTCTGTTTATTACTGGTGCTATGGATCCAAGCCTCACTAGTGAGCTTCTTTCTAACACTAAAATGGATAATTTTCCAATCCGCATATTTTCGATCCGGATTTTTAGCCATAATAGCATCTTTTCCTAGATAATTCTTGATAAGTATAATTGCCAACCCATCAAATAATTTTTGTTTATCTATGTTGTAATTATAAGAAATCTCTTCGGTATTGTTTACGTGTAATGATGATACATAACTGTAGGAGTTCCTCTTAGCTTCATAATTAATAGATTTAGATGAGAAGAGGTCATATTCAGAGTGTCTTTTAAAATTTTCTTTTTTATTTGGTACTAGAGAATAAGTTTCTTTTTCATATGAATACCATTTGTTTAAATCTTTTTGGGGGGCTTTATTAACTCTATTTTGCCATTTTTGGGCTACTAATTTAGACCATTGAATTTTAGATAAATTATATTGATAATGAACCCTTAACCAATTTTTCCATTGATTCAGTCTAGAATTACGAAGTTTTTTATTTTTTAATTCGGAACTAAATATTCCTTGTGTTCTAAAATATCCCGTTAGTTCGTTTTTCTTTAAAACGGGTGTTCCGTGATATTGAAGAACAGATCTTAAGTTAATAACGTGGGTTTTTGATAATTTGTAAAATACATATGCTTGTGACAAAGAAGGTAAGTTCTTTGAATATTTTTTAATATTACTAATATTAGAAAGTGACTTTATAAAGTGAATTTGTGTGTTTTTTTTTTTCTCAATTCTTGCGGGATTTGCTTTAATATAAATAGTGTAAATGTATTTTTGAACTTTTTTTGTTGTTGATTCAAGAAAAACTTGTGTGTCGATCCGAAGAATATTAATCATACCTAAGAAGTATATCCTTTGAAAGAAAAATTGTATAAAAAAATGTGATTTACGGATTAATCTAATCTTTCTTCTTTTTAACACCTGAAAAAAATATATATAGGATTCTAATCTGTTAGCATCATTACTTTTTTTGTTCGAACTAATGTTTTTTTCTGAAGTTAGATTTTTTTTTTTTTTTATAAGTTTGTTTATTTGAGTTATGATTAGGCTTGTTCTATCAGTCAGCTCTTTTGTTTTTTTTTCTGGCAGTGAATAACTTCTCCAATCAATAGATTTTAGTTTACTGGATGGTTTATAAATAATAATATTACGGATTAAAAAATCTTTTTCTTTTTTAGTTTCACGCAACTCATATACTTCTCCTAATCCAAATAATAGCTTTGGGTTTATTTTTGCTAATTCTTTTTTTATTTTTTTTATAAGGAGAATGCTTTTTTGAATTGTTGTTGAGACCCTTAGAGAGAAATTTGTTCGTTCGTTTAATCTTCTTAGAATTGGAAAACAATTTGGCTTCCTTTTTAGAAGCATTTTTCCAAGTTCTTTAAAAATAGGTGCAAAAAAGGAGGATCGTTTTCGGGGAGAGCAAAAAGGTAGGTCGGTTTCCATCCCCCAAACAGTTAAAAAACAAAAATCATATTTTTGTGTTTTTTTTTCTCTATAAGGAGAGTCTGGATTAGATCGGTGCCAAGGTTTCAGACGGAAAGGAAAGAGTATCTTTATTTGAATACCCTCTGTTAACCAGTTTGTTGGAAATTCATTGTCTGCTAATTGAACACCGTTATAGGTGCATTTAACATATCTTTCCTTCTTCCAATCGGTTAAATCCTCAGACCATTCTGGAAAGTCAAATAATAGCAGACGACCAAGATTTTTAGCTATTATAAAAGAGGGTAGTAGAATATATTTTCTAAGGATTGCTTGTGTTAGTAATATTGAACTTCTTATTACTTGACCCAATAGAATAGTATCCCAAATTTCTGCTGTTTCGATCTGCGCTTTTTCTTGCATTTTGTGCTTGTAACTTTTATCTACTCTTAGTTTATCTTTTTTTTTTTTAGCTTCCTCCACATAATCCGAAATTTTAAATTCTGTCTTTTTACCCATCCTAGTTATAAAAATAAATTTCATCAGTTTGGAGATATCAAACGCAAAAAATAGAGGGCTTTCTATTCTGTCCATGAAAAGGGGGGAATGGGCGTTCGCTTGAACCTGTTTTGAAATAATCATTTTCCGTCGTTGAGCGCGCATCGATCCTTTTATTATCTCTCGACGAAAATCGGATTGTTCATAATAACGTAATAAAGTTACTTCCTCTGTTTGAAGGGTATTATCGGGATTCTGCTGATTATCATTAAAAATTATTATAAATTTAGCTTTTCTTGAACGAATCTGAGGATCCTCTGCCAGGCCTTCGTCATTTGCTTTTTGTTCGTGTTCGAAATCGTTGATTAATTTATATGACCATCGAGGTATTTTTTTGCGTATTTCTTTTATGCTTACTCCAAGATATTTTTTTCTAATTGTCTGATCGTTGGTATCAGTTAGAACTGCATTGAATAATATTTTTAAAAAATTTTTTTTTTCTAGAAATAAAGAAAGTCTTTTCACATTTAAATACGATGGTGATTCTGTATTAAATTTACTAATAAAGTTAAAAAAAGGTTCTATTTCCGTTGATAATGATTTTCTATCAAACGCATACATATCCATTTTTTGATCAAATTCTACATAATCAGTATTAGTAGTAAAAAGCATACCATGGATCTTATTTATCCAAAGAGTTCCCATGTCATTTTCGATGGAGGGTGAAAACAAAAAGGCAATTGTTCCACGATAGGGACCAGTCAAGAGAGGATCATATTTTTTCGGCAAGTATGCTTTTTTGATCTTATTATTACATAATTTCGTTCTTTTTTTTATTACATACATAGGAACAGATCCCTTGTCTATAGCCTGTAGTCTACTTAGAAATTCATTGCTTAGATTCTTTTCTTTTTGGTCTTTGGTATGAACCCATTGATTATACAGTTCATAAGAGAAGTGATTTTCCATTGTATTTGTGTACAAAGTCATTTTTCTTTGTATCATTTCCAAAAAAGTTGACAAACTGGATGGATACGTAAAAGATATTCTTTGGTTGCCATCACTTCGACATGTGTAAAAAATATATTGTGACGTTTCATTTCTTATAGCTTTTTCAAATTGATCATTTTTTATATACCGCAATGGACGATTCCATCGCTTATAGTCGAAAAGACGGGTCACAAGAGGTTTTTCAAACCAGAAGAAAATTGCTTCTTTTTCTTTGTTTTTTAGTATTTCTAACTTCGCATTTT